TCTATTCAATGAATAGCAGCATAAGATCCATTGAGTTCTCTTCGCACTCCTTTGTGAAAGAGTAGAATGAGAAAGCTAATGAATCTTAAACCCATTGATAAAAAGAAAAAAAGAGGATAAATACTATAGTTAGTGAATAAAAGAGGGTTTGGGGATAGAGGGACTTGAACCCTCACAACTTATAAAGTCGACGGATTTTCCTTTTACTAGAAATTTCATTGTTGTCAGTATTGACATGTAGAATGGGACTCTCTCTTTATCCTCGTCCGATTAATCCACTTTTTAAAAGATCTCGAAAACTATGAATTGAAGGATTTGATTACTCAATATTCGATTGGAATGGGTTCACAATAATTCTAAAAAAATTCAGAATTTTCTATTTCATAATCATTCCTAATTTCATTCTAAAAAAGAATAAAGAACCTATATTATGATATGGGTTCCGTGATTAATCGTTTGCTATGTCAGTATCTATACGTGTGTATTAGATGTATAAAGCCCTTACTTTCTCTAAATTTAGAGAGAGTTCCACTACCAACACAACGTAATCAACTCGATTCGTTAGAACAGCTTCCATTGAGTCTCTGCACCTATCCTTTTCCTTTGGATTCTAGTTCGAGAACCACTTGTTTTCTCAAAACACGGATTTGGCTCAGGATTGCCCTTTTTTAATTCCAGGGTTTCTCTGAATTTGGAAGTTACCACTTAGCAGGTTTCCATACCAAGGCTCAATACAATCAAGTCCGTAGCGTCTACCGATTTCGCCATATCCCCATTTTCCTTTTCTTTGATTGAGACCTGGATTCCTTGTGTAATTTCATCCATCTCTTAGTTTTTTTTGGAATCGTTGAATTCATTACTCGACGTAGTCTAGCAGTTCGTCTCTATTTGACAGACCCTGCTTATTGCAATTCAGAATTGAATTGATTCTATCGTTGATGTATTTGCAATTCAATCCGAATCAATATATCCCAAAGTTTTTCTCCCCCCCCCCCCCCCCCGCCTTTCTTTTTTAGAGTATTCAAAATCATACTATAACGCTTGATATTCATTCTTTTTTTTCTAATCAGAATTAGCAATTTCATTTGCTATGATTCTATGTTCTCCTTAGTGAAATATTAATCATTAAATTATTAAGAAATAACAAAAAAAACAAAATATCTCAAAAAATGTCTATAATGATCGAATGAAAATGCCAAGAAATTCGCATTTTCTCTTTATTATATCTTTCATCATATATATTATTCTTTTCTATGTATTAGATTACTCATCCGAGCCATATCAAATTGAAAATATCTGAAATCAAATTCAATATAGAAATTGGAATAGATTCTATTCTATTAGAAAAATCAATTTGTGAATTAGAGAAATAAAAAGAAAGTTCAAAAATTTCTATAATCCTATTTAAGGATATCCTCCAGTTAAGCATATCAAGTTAACTTTATCTTTATGAAGTTCTAGTATTTTTTTCTAAGTAGAACTTCCAATTTCGAACTAGTTAATAGCTAAGATTAATAATTAAGATCTGACATTTTACGGATTTCCTATACTATACATATTTCTATTTGTTACACTATTTCTGTTATGTAAGCCCACTTAGCTCAGAGGTTAGAGCATCGCATTTGTAATGCGAGGGTCATCGGTTCAAATCCGATAGTCGGCTTTTTTCTATATCGATGTTCCATGAACAAGAATCTCTCTTTTTCTCCGAATTAAATGGAGAATCCAGGATCTATTATGTGGTTCTACCTTACAATTTTGCTAGATACAAAACAATAAAATAAATAATATATATACAAAAAATCCAGATGTTGATGAAATTCCATTTTTTGTGGTACTTTAGTAGATTTTACTCTGTTTATCCTTTAGTTTAATTCAGTTTTAATTTTGATGTATTCTGTAATGTAAATACAATGAAATTAATTGTGTAAAATGAAATTTCAATAAAATAAACAAGGAGTCTTCATGTCCCGTTATCGAGGACCTCGTTTAAAAAAAATACGCCGTCTGGGAGCTTTACCAGGACTCACTAGAAAAACACCTAAATCCGGAAGTAATCTGAAAAAGAAATTCCATTCTGGGAAAAAAGAGCAATATCGTATTCGTCTTCAAGAAAAACAGAAATTGCGTTTTCATTATGGTCTGACAGAACGACAATTACTTAGATATGTACATATCGCTGGAAAAGCAAAAAGGTCAACAGGTCAGGTTTTACTACAATTACTTGAAATGCGTTTGGATAATATCCTTTTTCGATTGGGTATGGCTTCAACCATTCCTGGGGCCCGGCAATTAGTTAACCATAGACATATTTTAGTTAATGGTCGTATAGTCGATATACCAAGTTTTCGTTGCAAACCCCGAGATATTATTACTACGAAGGATAACCAAAGATCAAAACGTCTGATTCAAAATTCTATTGCTTCATCCGACCCGGGGAAATTGCCAAAGCATTTGACGATTGACACATTGCAATATAAAGGACTAGTTAAAAAAATCCTAGATAGGAAGTGGGTCGGTCTCAAAATAAATGAGTTGTTAGTTGTAGAATATTACTCTCGTCAGACTTGAACTTAACGAAAAAAGGAAAAGTTCATAGAATTTTCTTCCCCTTCCCCTTTCCCCGAACTAAATCGACCTAAGGCCCTTAATTCGTATTTTCCCATTCAACTAGCATAAATGGATTAACCCTAGGATCTTTTTTTCTTTTTTGTTCTTTCCTCTATGTGTATTTTACATACCACAGTAATTTACTAGAAAAAATTTCTATTAAATAAAGGTATTATTGCTGGAATAAATTGTTATTTGATTTGATACATTGTGATCGTTAACGTTGATCAATTAAGAGAAACGGAAAGAGAGGGATTCGAACCCTCGGTAAACAAAAGTCTACATAGCAGTTCCAATGCTACGCCTTGAACCGCTCGGCCATCTCTCCTACATAATCTTATTATGGAAAATAAACTAAGTGAATAGCGAGTTTTCCTATTCCTGCAGTACAGGTACAACCACAACGGCTCGGGGGTTCCATGGTTCTATTGGAAAAATTCCTTTTCATCTAAGTGGAAGGATCCAGGATTTTTTTACTAGGAATTCCGCTCCCTCGAAAAGTTTTAGTTTGGGTTTTCCCCAAACCAAAGAAAAAGAGAATGGAAGAATTCTTCTTATTCCATAATAAAATAGAGGAACCCTAGAATTCTGTTTGCATAAGGTACGCTACGCCATACAATCGAAATCTAAAAAAGGGTATGAGACAATTAATGACTTTGAAAACGCGAAATAGCTGATGAGAGAAGTTATTGTTGAGAAATAGAAAAGTGGAATGAAATCCAATCTTAGTCAAATATTTCATATCTCTTCTTGTCCAAACAGAAGGAAAAGGAGATAATTTGAGCTGAGCGGAAAATCCATACCTCTCTTATCCATTTAGAGCATATGGATCGATCGATTTATAAGAATCGAATGTGTTTGTTTTTATGTTATTTTGTGAAGAAATGAAAACAATTCTATATAGAATGGGTTGGGAATTATGCCTAGATCCCGTATAAATGGAAATTTCATTGATAAGACCTCTTCAATTGTAGCCAATATTTTATTGCGAATAATTCCGACAACCTCAGGGGAAAAAAGGGCATTTACTTATTATAGAGATGGTGCGATTTGACTCTTTTTTTTTTGTTTTTTTTTAGCCCTACCTACACCTCAGTCTTACGAGAAAGAGAGGGGGTTCGCATAGAGAGAACAAAATTAGTAAAGGAAACCCACGCTTGGGGAAGGTGAGGTGAACTAACAATTCCTTCTGTCGTGTATCCTCGATTGATGCGGCCTCAGATGCTTCAATTGTAGATTTGAGTATTGAGCGAAAGGTTACACCTACAGGATAGGTTCTGTATTACAGGCCAATCCTACTCTACTAGTACCAATAGGCAGCATAGGGGAGAAAAGCACTACACCTAGAAATAGGAATCAACAAGAGAAAAACTTTGTTAGAAATTAGCCCTTTCCTGATCGGTATCAGGGCTGGGAAGAATGGTTGGGATAACAAACAACCATCAGGTTTGTACTTTGGATACCCCTATAACCATCAAAGATCGTTGAAGTGGCTAATTCCTCTAAATAGGAGGCGTTGAGAACAAAGAAATTCTTGGAGCTATCGTTTTCCTCTAGCATTAATAGAATTCATTGGTGTTAAGAAAAACCTCTTGCGGGAAGGTTGGCTAGAGATTTCTTGGAAAAATACCAGCCCCTTTCGGTTCATAATAAGATGGGACTAATTCTATTTTTATTCTATAGATTATTTCGCTTAGTACTATGTACAGAAGGGAGGAGCCGTATGAGATGAAAACCTCATGTACGGTTTTGGAACGGAGATTTTTTGAATAGAATGAACGACCGTAACGGATGTTGGCTCAATCCGAAGGAAATTATGCGGAAGCTTTGCAGAATTATTATGAAGCTACGCGACTAGAAATTGATCCCTATGATCGAAGTTATATACTCTATAATATAGGCCTTATACACACAAGCAATGGAGAGCATACAAAGGCTTTGGAATATTATTTCCGGGCACTAGAACGAAACCCCTTCTTACCGCAAGCTTTTAATAATATGGCCGTGATCTGTCATTACGTGCGACTATCTCCACTATAGAAAGAAGAAAAAAAAAGAAAGGATCAAATTTTCTAGTAAATACTAGAAAAAGGGCTTTCTACATAGGGATCGTCAAAACAACGATTTTGCCCTATCAGCTGTAGGAAGGAAGGACACTTCACGAGAATCAAAATAGGAAGAAAGTATGGCCTATACTACTACTCTATGGATAAAGTTCCCAAATTGATAGAGAAAGCACCGTAAAGATCCATTAGTGAGCGACTGGGTCGATACAACTAAAAAAAACTGCTTACTTATCCCATAATATGGGGCAAAATTTAGGAATCTGCTTATGTAATAGAGCCGATCCACTAAGGAATTAAGCAGCGGTGTAGTATCAGATCCCAAAG